ATTATCTACATAATATGATAAAATATGTATCACAAACACAAGGGCTATAGCTCAGTTAGGTAGAGCACCTCGTTTACACGCGCGCCAATGTTTTTCAGGGGAGTCTATCATGCAATCAAAAGAATTGATCCTTTTGAGAAATCGATGTCTTACTCCATTACTTTGAAGGAACAAAACAAGAGAACAATAGCCTGACAAATGGTTCGGTCCGATTCGGGTGCCGTTTAGGCAGGATCCGAATCGAACCCATCATTGATTTGAGATATTGATAGGGTGAATACCCAGTCTATTCAATGCTAGGCATAATGAGTATAAGGACCTCAAAAATTCTCTTTTCGTCCTATGAATCTTAAGGTGTATGAAGTTTCATGTTTGATTTTTTAATCAGGATGATAGAGACTCCATTTAACTTAGGTTGATCTAGGCCAGAAGCAGACCTACGTCAAGATAACCCTTCCCTTCTTTGAAACACTTTGGTAGTGCTCCTGTATCAGTAATGAATCAGAGCACATGGAACCATCTTCTTTTTTTTTTCTAAGAGAAAAAAAATATGGTAGACTAGCTGATATTTCTATCAGTTAATGAAAGAGCCCAATGCAAAAAAATGCATGTTGGGTCTTTGAAATAGGTCGAATCATTTTGATAATAATCAGTTCGATCTGTTTTACCGAGAAGGTCTACGGTTCGAGTCCGTATAGCCCTATATTTTATATTTTATTAATTTTTAATATTCATTAAATTAATAAAAATGAAATGAAAATAATATTCTTAAAACTAAAGCAAACTAAAACAATAAAGAATATCCAAATACAAATAAAAAAAGTTGTATAGTTTTTTTCCTAATTATTGTATTCTTTGTTGATTGGAACTGGTCGCTTCCAGTTGCTTGGTTAAAATCATTCCCATAAGCTCGCTCACAGGGAGATCCCTCAGAGTATAAAACTGAAAACAAAAGCGCATTTCAATGGATCCAATCGCTCTTTTTTTTCTTGGATAAGAATGAAATAAACAAAACCCCATTTTCTTTTCTTAATTAATCCTCGTGGGTAGATTGATTTTATATTGATTCTATATAAATTGAATTTTCCTCTTTCTTTTACTGTCCGTAATCAAAGAGTTAGTGAGACTTCTTCGGTATACCCCCAAATTTTGGTGAATCCTTGGAGTCAAAATTATGACACGAATCCGGTAAAAAAAAGAAAAAAAACCAACCTAATTCAACTCAAATCGAATCTAATATTGAGTCGCACGGATCTAGGAACGCCTTATTGTAGTGTATGCATTTGTTGACACGTCAGAGTTTGAAAAACAAAGATCTTTTCATAAACATAATTTCATACAGAATCTCATAAATATATATCAAATAATATATATTAAATATATATAAACTTAAATATATATAAACATATAAAACATATATATATATATATATAAATAATATATAGAAATATATAATATATAGATATAAAATAAAAAAATAAAATATAGATATAAAATAAAAAATTTATTCTATATATAATAGAATAAATAGAATAGAATAAATAAATAGAATTTCGAATTTGAAGGTTTTTTTATTTCTAATACATATTAGATATTAGTTAGATATTCTAATTCCTTTTATTTAGAAAAATACGAAATGAAGTGAAAACGCAAAAGTTTTACTTGTTTTGGATTTGTATAGTATTATACTATATAGTTATAGTATAAATTATAAATATATATTTATACTATTACTATACAAATTAGTACTATATCGAAATTGAATTCGAAATTAAATCGAAATAAGTGTAATGTAAATAGGATTAATTCCAATCAATAAATCTTAAACCGCAACATGTAAACACAGCAAACAAACGAAACTAGACGATTCGATCAAACTGAATTGTTGTTTTGACTAAACAAACAGTTGCGGATGACTTGACAATGAATTCCAGGCCGAATCGACTAATCCGGTCTATTTTTCACATTCATAGGAGTTCGTCTATGTTTCTGCTTTACGAATATGATATTTTCTGGGCATTTCTAATAATATCAAGTGCTATTCCTATTTTGGCATTTCTAATTTCTGGAGTTTTAGCCCCGATTAGAAAGGGTCCAGAAAAACTTTCTAGTTATGAATCGGGTATAGAACCAATGGGCGATGCTTGGTTACAATTTCGAATCCGTTATTATATGTTTGCTCTAGTTTTTGTTGTTTTTGATGTTGAAACGGTTTTTCTTTATCCATGGGCAATGAGTTTCGATGTATTGGGGGTACCCGTATTCATAGAAGCTTTAATTTTCGTGCTTATCCTAATTGTTGGTTCAGTTTATGCATGGCGAAAAGGAGCATTGGAATGGTCTTAAGTTCCTGAATATTCAGATAATAAAAAGAAAGAAAAAAGTAAAAATAATAATAACATTGAGTATGAATTCCATTGAATTTCCCTTACTTGATCGAAGAACCCAAAATTCAGTTATTTCAACTACATTAAATGATCTTTCAAATTGGTCAAGACTC